CGTCCATTGCGCTATATAAAAAATGATCTATTTGAAAACGCCGTAAGAACTGAAATGTCACAACATTTTTTTTATACATGCCCAAGTGATGGAAAACAAAGAATATCTTTTACATATCCGCCCAGTTTGTCAACGTTTTTTGAAATGATACAACAGAAGATGCTTTTGTGCACGACAGAAAAGCTATCCCCAGCAGAACTGTATAATCATTGGTTTTATACCAATGAACAAAAACGAAACAACCTCATCAACGAACTTATCAATCGAATTGAAGCTCTAGACAAGGGGTCTCTTGCTATGGATGTACTCGAAAAAAGAACTAGATTGTGCAATGATGAGACTGAACAAGAATGCTTACCTAAAATATATGATCCTCTTTTGAATGGACCCCATCGTGGAACAATCAAAGAATTGTATTCAGGTTCAAACATGAACGAGTATTTAATAAACTCGATAGAAGATTCTATCGAAACTCTTTGGATAAACAAACTTCATGATATCGCTCTTCCTACTGCCCTTACTACTGATTACCGAGAATTTGAAGAAAAAATAAAAAACACTTTTGATTTAAATTTTAAATTGTAAATTCAAAATACAGTAAATTACTATAAAAATAAATACATAAAATAAGTAAAAGAAGAGATAAGAAGAGATTCGTCCTCCGCCTACATATTTTATAATTTCTGCTACAAATAAATTTAGAATAGCAACAGCATTCGTAATTCCATCAATTACTTGTTTATCAAAAAAATAACTTAGTTCTGCCAGCCCTCTTATACCTCTAGTTAAGGTTTTTGTATAAATAGCGTCTATGTAACCACGATTATATGACCAATTATATATAATATTTAGTATTTTGTCCCAAATAATTCTCCTAGGACCCATTTGAACAGATAAATTTATGAAGTTCAAATTATTAAAATTGGAATAAGCAGGCCCATAGAAAAGAAACGCTATAAATATTCCGAAATATGCTATACTGACTGAAAAAATAGCATTTATCACAAATTCATCCCAATCAAAATCATAATTTGAATGTAAAAAGTTTATTGATGGAGTTAACCATCTGGATAATATATCTAAATGAATTATTCCTTGACCAAAAGGAATTCCTATGGATCCAACGAACAAAGTAACTAAGACCAATATAAGAAGTGGTAATAACATAGTATTGTCCGATTCATAAGGATATGTGGAAATTTTTTTATTGGAAAAATTTTTTATAGTAATAAGAGGCCCCATCATATTGGTTACTACATTACCAACAATAGGATATACGTTTTTCGAAAAAACAGAAATTCTTTGATTATGATTCATTGTTGATAAAATCAAATTATTTTTTTTTACTTTTTGTCCTTTTTTTCCCCAGATAGATATTGAATGGAACACATTATTTTTTTTGCCGCTGTAATTTTTACAATTACTATTTAAATGACCTTCAAAAGTAAGTAAATACATCCGAAACATATAAAATGCAGTTAATCCGGCTGTGAAACAAGCTATTATTGCAAAAATGGGTGAATACAACCAACTATCATTAAGAATTTCATCTTTGGACCAAAAACAAGCAAGAGGTGGAATACCACAAAGAGAAAGCGTGCCTAAAAAAAATGAAATTTTTGTAATTGGGACATATTTTTTTAAACCACCCATAAGAACCATATTCTGGCTTTTATCTGGGGAATACCCAACAATAGTTTCCATTGAATGAATAATGGAGCCAGATCCTAAAAACAATAATGCTTTCGAATAGGCATGAGTGATCAAATGAAATAAAGCAGTTCGATAAGATCCCATACCTAAAGCTAACATAATATAGCCCAATTGCGACATTGTAGAATAGGCTAGACTTCTTTTAATGTCTCTTTGAGCAAGAGCTAAAGTAGCTCCTAATAGTATTGTTATTATACCTACCAAAGAAATTATATTCAGTATGTAAGGTATGACTGTAAAAAGAGGAAAAAGTCGAGCTACAAGAAAAATTCCTGCTGCTACCATAGTAGCAGCATGTATAAGAGCCGAAATAGGAGTAGGGCCTTCCATAGCATCAGGTAACCATACATGAAGAGGGAATTGCGCAGACTTGGCAACCGAACCTACAAATAATAGGGAAGCACACAAAGTAAGAAATAAAGAATTGTCCCCATTATTATCAATCAAATTATTGGCTATTTCAAATAAATCCCGAAATTCAAAACTCCCCGTTATCCAATAAAGACCTAAGATTCCTAAAAATAAAAAAAAATCCCCTACACGATTAGTTACAAACGCTTTTTGACAAGCAGTTGCGGCAAGGGGTCGTGTGAACCAAAAACCTATTAATAGATACGAACACATTCCAACTAATTCCCAAAAAATATAAATTTGTATCAAATTTGAACTAGTAACTAATCCCAGCATCGAAGCGTTAAAAAAACTAATATAAGCAAAAAATGTCAAATAGCCTTGATCATGAGACATATAATTGTCACTATAAATAAGAACCATTATTCCAACAGTAGTTATTAATATTAACATAATGGAAGTAAGCGGATCTATTAAGTGGCCTAAATCTAAAGAAAAATCATTATTTAGGGTCCAAGACCATACATATTGGTAGGATGGACTGCCATTTATTTGCTGAATAGACAGATTGGCGGAAAAAATCATAACGATACTTAGTAATAAAACACTAAGAAAAGCCCATATACGACGAATATTTTTTGTTGCCGCCGGGAAAAGAAAAAGGCCTACCCCTATTGCTATAGGAACCGGAAGGGGGACGAAAGGTATGATCCACGCATATTGATACGTATATTCCATAAAAAATAAACCTTTTTTTATTGTTAAATTGTTTCCGATTCACCAACTCTTTTATATTTAGAACGGAGCAAAAAAAATCAAGATATGAAAAGACTTTAATAGAAATAGAATTAATATAGAAATAGAATTAAGAATTCTGATGATTTCCAAATAGTCAAATAAAAACGATTAAGTCTGATAAAGTTATTCTTTTTTTTTTTATTAAAGATTAAGATATATGAACATAGAGAATATAATATTTTCAATCATTATTACAATAATTTAGTTTATATACATAAAACAAGTCCAAAAATTATGAAAAAAAAAGTACTTGATTCCGAGTATCCTATGATCCACCAATAACTCAACCCGATAAACAAAAAAACAAGGAGATTAGTTTCTTATTTTCGTTAATTGATTCGGAATTCAGAATTCGGAATCATTAATCGGTTGTGAACTAGTCCGTTGGGAAACTGAGTGAGTTGCTTATATTTGTTTCAATAAAGCAACTTAAACTTATACTTGTGATTAATTTTATTGATGTTCGTCGATTTGTTACTCATCACTCCAGTTTGCACAGAGCTGCAATAATAATAAAAATTTCTGGTTCAAATAACATATCGTTAAATTTATTACTAATGGATACTCATTTTTTCTAATTTTTATTAGATTAGATATACTTTCTTGATCCTCGATCAATTACAATTAATAGAAAGAGTTTTACAGTCTAGTTTTCTTAAATTAGGTAAGGGTTCTTAAACTTTTTGATTTCTTTTTTGAAATTAGATGAAATGCAACATGGCAAAAATAGACAATTGAAACTCTTTTTGATTCTTTTTTACCAATGGAAAGCAACTCGATTTCTATAGCCATGAATACCATGTATATATAAATATATGTATATATAAATATCTTCATTCGAATATAGTTATATATATATAATACTAGTCAGTATAAATAATTCTTTCTTCAAAATATTGTATGTAAATTTTAGTAATAAAAAAATTATCTATTTTTTTGAACAATAAATGTCTTCCACATTTAACTATAAAATGAATAACCTCTGCATTTTTGAATGGCGATTCAAAAAAAGCGTATTTCTATGTCCAAAAAGCATATTCGTAAAATTTTTTGGAAAAATAAAGTGTATTGGGCAGGAATAAAAGCTTTTTCTTTAGCAAAATCCCTTTCGACCGGGAATTCTAAAAGCTTTTTTGTACAACAAACAAGTAATATATTATATAATAAAGACTTGGAAAAGTCTTGGAATAATCTTAATCGATATGAACCAACGAATTCGATAATTTATAAGATAATAAATTACCATTAATATGGTAAACTTAATGAGATGCAATTTTCTATTGTCGTATGTTGTAGGATAACATTTTTGTGTCTACTAGACAAAGGCTCGAAAAATTAGGCACAATATATTATTTTTCTCTTTACAAAGTTTTCTCTTTCTCGTTAGTGGGTTTTTGTGGTATGGGGATTGTTATTTTATTTTCCCCATCGATTCACTTTTCACAAAAATGATATTTTTCTTTTAATTTTTAAAGGCTTATTGGGTTCTGGATGCCGAATATATATTCTATGTTTTAACTTAACTTTAACTTTAGAATACATTAAGATACCTATCCATAAAGCACAATATGCATTCCATAATGAAAAATCGTTTTAGAAATATTGAAGACAAATTTTCACTGGTATATCTACAACCTACTAATTGGTTTGACTAATACTTAATTAGTTTGATAAATAGTACCACGCATTATGGGTACAATTTAAATCCTAGCAATTGGCAATTTATAGTTAATCCAGTTTTCAACCTATCCAACAAACATTTTAAACCTCCTTACAATTCTAAAATTTTACAAGAACTTAAACCACAATTTTACAAGAACTTAAACCACACGAAAAACCATTCAGTGCGGTTTTAAAACTAACAACAATAGCCCCACCTCACACTACAATTAAGTAAGGTAATGATTATTGAACGTTTAAATAGTAATTTAAAGGATATTTTGAATCTTTCGGCAAAATAAATATTGCATTGAATTTACTCCTCCAATCTCGACGATTAAAAATGAATGGGCTATTATGATTTCGAGCAAGCCGCTATGGTGAAATCGGTAGACACGCTGCTCTTAGGAAGCAGTGCTAGAGCATCTCGGTTCGAGTCCGAGTAGCGGCATATTTCTAAAAAAGAAATACTAGTAAAATAAATACTATAATAATTCCTATAATGGATAGAATATAATTTCAGATCTCCATTCCATTCTTGGAGGATATCCTTTTTAGGATTTTTTATGATATTTTTTACTTTAGAACATATATTAACTCACATTTCCTTGTCGATTGTTTCAATCGTACTGACGATTTATTTGATTAACTTATTAGTCCACGAAATCGTAGGATTATATGATTCGTCGGAAAAAGGAATGGTAGCCGCTTTTTTATGTATAACAGGATTATTAGTTATTCGTTGGATTTATTCGGGGCATTTACCCTTAAGTAATTTATATGAATCATTAATGTTCCTTTCATGGAGTTTATCCATTATTCATATGCTTCCTTTTTTTAGAAAACAAAAAAATCTTCTAAGTGCAATAACTGCACCCAGTGCTATTTTGACTCAAGGATTTGCCACCTCAGGTCTTTTAACTGAAATGCATCAATCCACAATATTAGTACCTGCTCTACAATCACAGTGGTTAATGATGCACGTAAGTATGATGGTATTGAGCTATGCATCTCTTCTCTGCGGATCATTATTATCAGTAGCTCTTCTAGCCATTACATTTCGAAAAAATAAAAAACAAAAATTAAAATGTAAAAACAACCATTTTAGGTCATTTTCATTTGGGAAAATTCAATACGTGAATGAAATAAGCCATGTTTTACAAAACAATTGTTTTATTTCGTTTAGAAATTATCACAGGCATCAATTAATTCAGCAATTGGATTGTTGGAGTTCTCGTGTCATTAGTCTCGGTTTTCTATTTTTAACCATAGGTATTCTTTCGGGAGCAGTATGGGCTAATGAAGCGTGGGGATCCTACTGGAATTGGGACCCAAAAGAAACTTGGGCATTTATTACTTGGACAATATTCGCAATTTATTTACATACTAGAACAAATGAAAATTTGCAAGGCTCAAATTCTGCAATTGTGGCTTCTATAGGATTTTTTATAATTTGGATATGCTATTTTGGAGTCAATCTATTAGGAATAGGGCTGCATAGTTATGGTTCATTCGCATTAACATTTAATTGAAAAAAAAAAGCAGTTACGAATAGAATATCAAATACATAATGGGAATAGCATAGATAACGAAAGTTTGTACGAGTTTTTGAAAATCATTTGAATCAAGTCAAATGATTTTCAAAAACTACAAAAATATTTGATTACAATTAAAGTAAGTTTATTTTATTAAGTTTAAGTAAATTCATTTTTTTAACTTTTTTTTTTTCACTTTTTTATTATCAAATTATAAAATAAAAACTAACTATCTATAAAAATAATTAGATATAATAGTTTCTACCTTGTCAATTGATAGTGAGAGAACGAAATCCGGATAAATACCAATACCTATTACGGGTAGAAAAATACAGATTGAAAGAAATAGTTCTCGCGGCCCAGAATCTAAAAAATGAGAATTTTGAGAATTAAATTGCTTATATCCGTAGAACATCTGACGTAACATAGATAATGAATAAATAGGAGTTAATATCATTCCAATTGCCGTTACAAAAGTGATTAGTATTTTTGGCATTAAAAGAAATTTTTGGCTCATAATTAATCCAAAAAATACTACAAATTCTGCAACAAAACCACTCATTCCAGGCAATGCAAGAGAAGCCAGCGAAAAGCTACTGAACATTGTAAATATTTTTGGCATTGGGATAGTTATTCCCCCCATTTCATCGAGATAAACAAGACGTGTTCTATCGTAACTCGTTCCTGCCAAGAAAAAAAGTGCAGCACCGATAAATCCATGAGAGATCATTTGTAAAAGGGCCCCGTTGAGTCCTGTATCAGTTATGGAACTAATTCCTATAATTATGAAACCCATATGAGATACAGAGGAATAGGCAATTCTCTTTTTTAAATTACGCTGACCCGGAGATGCTGAAGCTGCATAGATTATTTGAATTGCACCTACTATCATCAACCAGGGAGAAAATATAGAATGAGCATGGGGTAATAATTCCATATTGATACGAACCAATCCATATGCTCCCATTTTTAATAAGATTCCAGCTAAAAGCATACATGTACTGTAATGGGCTTCCCCATGGGTATCTGGTAACCATGTATGTAGAGGTATAATCGGTAATTTGATAGCATAAGCAATAAGAAATCCAAAATAGAATAGTATTTCCAATGCCACAGGATACGGCTGATTGGCTGATGTTTCAAAATTTAATGTTGGTTCATTGGAACCATATAAACCCATACCTAGAACTCCCATTAAGAGAAAAATGGAACCCCCCGCGGTGTACAAAATAAACTTTGTAGCTGAGTACAAACGTTTCTTCCCTCCCCACATGGATAAAAGTAGGTAGACAGGAATTAATTCTAATTCCCACATGATAAAAAAAAGTAAAAGATCTCGAGAAGAAAATAATCCTATTTGGCCGCTGTACATTGCTAACATAAGGAAATGGAACAATTTTGAATCTCGAGTAACTGGCCAAGCCGCTAAAGTAGCTAAAGTAGTGATGAATCCCGTGAGTAAAATGGGTCCTATGGAAAGCCCATCAATTCCCAGTCTCCAATGAAAATCAAAAAAATTGATCCATTTATAATCTTGCTCCAATTGGATTAATGGATCATCCAATTGGAAATGATAACAGAATACATAGGCCATTAGAAGTAGTTCTAATAGGCATATACAAATAGTATACCACCTAATAACCTTATTTCCTCTATGAGGGAAAAAGAAAATGAAAGTACCCGCGAATATCGGCAAAACAACAATTATAGTTAACCAAGGAAAATCATTCGTGGTAAAAACAAGATACACTTACTTTGACTTTGACCCGAAAACCCGTACTCGAGAAAAGAAAAAATTATTAGTTTTATTATTATATATATTTCTTTTCTCGAGTACGGGTTTTGTCGGTAAAGATAAAAAATGATGGATTCAAGTGGAATTTTCTCGAACGTATCAATAACCTAGACCCATGCTACGAGTTGTCTCGTGCCATAAATAAACCCGGACACTCAAAAAATCGGTTGGGCAAGCGGATTCACACCTTTTACAACCTACACAGTCTTCTGTTCTTGGAGCAGAAGCAATTTGTTTAGCTTTACACCCGTCCCAGGGTATCATCTCTAATACATCTGTGGGGCAAGCTCGTACACATTGAGTACACCCTATACATGTATCATAAATCTTTACTGAATGTGACATTGGATCTATAATTTTTTTTTAACATCATAAAATTTCGATCTAGTAAAGTAGTAAATGAATTATATATTGTAGACACCAGATGAATCAATGATTTAGTAGATTTACCAGAATCAATCTACTTCTGGATCTGCTCATGAAAGAAGGCCAAGATACTTTGATTTATTACATTTTATCAAATAGCACTATATGCTGCACATACCCATTTTTTTATTGGCAGATACTCTATATTTTTTTTTATAAACCCTATTTATTCAACAAATTCGATTGATTGATACGAGTTGATTTTCTGTTACGATGAATTGATGAAACAATAGCTAATCCAATAGCTGCTTCAGCAGCGGCAATTGCTATAACAAAAATCGAGAAAATGTCTCCTTTTAATTGGCGACTATCAAATAAATCCGAAAATGTTACGAAATTTATATTAACTGCATTCAGTATAAGCTCAAGACACATAAGCGCTCGAACCATATTTCGACTTGTAATCAATCCATAGATACCGATGCATAATAAATAGGCACTCAAAACAAGTACATGTTCGAGCATCATTGAACAACTCCTCATCAATCTCGATTCATTTCAATATGAACAACAATTTAACCGATTCAATTGACTAAAATAGAATTTTATTTTAAAAGTACGCAAAAAGGTATTGGTAATAGAAAATAGATATAAATATAGAAAAATTCCGTTTTTTTTTTTCATTTTTTTTATACTTTACTTTATCTTTATATATTTATACATGAACAATAAAAAAAATATTTTTATTTTAAAGAAGAAAAGAACAAGTCTATATTAATTTAATTAATATAATTTTATATTATTAAATTTCGAAATATTTAGTACTGACGAGCCATAGCAATTGCACCGATCAAGGCAACTAAAAGAATTATCGAAATAAGTTCAAATGGAAGAAAAAAATCTGTTGATAAATGAATCCCAATTTGTTGACCATTATTTATCAAGTCCTGCTCTATAATCTGGTTTGACCTTGTAGTCCAAATAATACCGTACCATGACGTATCTGGGATAGTAGTAATTAATGAAAAAAAAATACTTGTACAAACCAGTGAAGTGACTCCATCTCCAACAGTCCAAAGATAGAAATCTTTGTAATATTCTGAACCATTCATAAACATCACGGCAAATACAATTAATACATTTATTGCTCCCACATAAATAAGGAGCTGTGCAGCAGCTACAAAATGGGAGTTCGATGGAATATGGAATAAGGATGTACAAACAAGAACCAATCCCAACGAAAAGGCAGAAAAAATTGGATTGGTAAGTAATACCACTCCTAGACTTCCCACTATAAGACCCAATCCCAAAAAAACTAAAAGAAAATCATGTATTGGTCCAGGCAAATCCATTCTATGTAAAATAAAAGATAAATTAAGTAGAAATTTTTCATGACCTTATTGAACAAACAAAAAAAAAAGAAGAGGTTACCTATTTTTCGATACCCTTCTAATTGAATTAAATCAATATAGGGTCGTGTGTGGGTTGATGTAGATATGTTTATTTATTATATGAATGATTGAATACCATTTGTTTATCTGAAAGTTTCGTTCAAAATTGCATTGAAAAAATTTCTCGATTCAATTATTTAAATTATTTAGAGTATAGAATAATTATTCTATTTTCTTTTTTTTTTATTTATATATTATAATCACAGATATTATATTTATATATATATACTGTATGTAATGTAGTATTTTAATATACAGAGAATAGATAAATATATTTTTATGAATATATGAAAATCATTACTCTCAACCCCTTTAGGATTTTTAGTTATTGT